AATTTGGATGAAAAAGATTTTGGGATGGGGTTAACCATTTCGATAATATATCAAAATCCATTACTCCTTGATCAAAAGAAATTCCTATTGATCCAACGAACAAAGTAAATAGTACCAATACAAGCAGAGGAAATAGCATAGTATTGTCTGATTCGTGAGGATACATAGAAGTATATTTATTTCCAAAATAAGTACTAAAGTATCGTATCTTATCATTATCAATAATTTTATATGTATCTTTTGAAAAAAAGTGTACCTTACTATTCATTGTTGATAAAAGTAAATTTTTATTGGCTATTTTTGGTGCTTCTTTTCCCCATAGAGATATTGAATAGAACGAGTTACTTTTAGTGCTACTGTGATTTTGAAAATAAACGCGCAAATACCCATCAAAGGTAAGTAAATATACCCGAAACATATAAAATGCGGTTAATCCTATTGTGAAACAAGGTATTATTGCAAAAATAGGTGAATATAACCAACTATCATTAAGAATTTCATCTTTGGACCAAAAACAAGCAAGAGGTGGGATACCACAAAGAGAAAGTGTACCTAATAAAAAAGTAGTTCTTGTAATTGGAACATATCTTGTTAAACCACCCATAAGAACCATATTCTGACTTTTTTCTGGTGAATATCCAACAATAGGTTCCATTGAATGAATAATGGATCCAGATCCCAAAAACAATAAAGCTTTAGAATAGGCATGAGTGATCAAATGGAATAAAGCCGCTCGATAAGAACCTATACCTAGAGCTAACATAATATAACCTAATTGAGACATTGTAGAATAAGCTAAACTTCTTTTAATGTCTCTTTGAGCAAGAGAAAAAGTAGCTCCTAATAGTACTGTTATTACACCTATTAAAGAAATGAAATTCATTATATAAGGTATGTCTATGAAAAGAGGAATAAGCCGAGCTACAAGAAAAATTCCTGCTGCTACCATAGTAGCGGCGTGTATAAGGGCCGAGATAGGAGTAGGTCCTTCCATGGCATCAGGTAACCATACATGGAGGGGGAATTGTGCAGATTTAGCAACTGCACCGACAAATAATAAAGAGGCACACAAAGTAGCAAATAAGGAGCTGACCCCATTATTATGGATCAAGTTATTAGCTATTTCGAACAAATCCCGAAATTCCAAACTACCTGTTATCCAATAAAGACCTAAGATTCCTAATAATAAACCAAAATCTCCTACACGATTAGTTACAAAAGCTTTTTGACAAGCACTTGCGGCAATCGGTCGTGTGAACCAAAACCCTATTAATAAATATGAACACATTCCCACTAGTTCCCAAAAAATATGAATTTGTATCAAATTAGAACTAGTAACTAATCCCAACATGGAAGTATTGAAAAAACTCATATAAGCAAAAAATCTCAAATATCCTTGGTCGTGAGACATATAATTGTCACTATAAATAAGAATCATGACTCCAACAGTAGTAATTAGTATTGACATAATAGAAGTAAGTGGATCGATCAAATATCCAAACTCTAAGGAAAAATCAATATCTATGGTCCAAGACCATAGATATTGATAAATAAAACTTCCATTTATTTGTTGAATAGACAGATTGGCCGAAAATCCCATAGCTATACTTAACAGAAAAATACTAGGAAAAGCCCATATACGACGAATATTTTTTGTTGCTGTCGGAATAAGTATAAGTCCAAATCCTATTGACATAGTAACTGTAAGTGGAAGAAAAGGTATTATCCATGCATATTGATATGTATGTTCCATAAGAAAACAAACAAATTGAGACTTTTTTTTTTATAATTAATAATTGTTTCCGATTCACCAATTCTTATCTCTTTCGAAAAGAACAATAAACAATAATAATGAAAAATATATAATAATATATATATATATATATATATTAATAATAAAATATAATAAAATATAATATTTATTTGTTATTTTATGTTAAATGTTAAATTATGTTAAATGTTGAAAGTTAAAAAAAAAACTATTATTCACAGAATAAAGTATAGATAATGATTAAAAAAAACGATCTATTCCGAACAATACATGTCTTTCACATACAACGATAAATAAAAATGAGTAACCCTTTTTTGAATGGCAGTTCCAAAAAAATGTATTTCTATGTCAAAAAAACATATTCGTAGGAATATTTGGAAGAAAAAAGGATATTTAACTGCAGTAAAAGCTTTTTCTTTAGCGAAATCGGTTTCCACCGGACATTCAAAAAGTTTTTTTTTGCGACAAACAAATAATAAAGTCTTGGGATAATCGGAATTGACATAGCCCGAAGAACTGAAAATTTTTTAAGATGAACGATTCACATTAATTAATGTATTGAACTACTCAATATTAGTTATAACTAGCTGTGGTATGTAGAATAAGAGTTTTCTGTATATTGGGTTCTTATTAAGAATAGTATTTTTCCCTATCCATTAACCTTTCACAATAGAAAAATAGGATTAAGATTTTCTATTGTGAATAGTACAATTGCCATAGAAATTTAAACTCTTTTTTTTTATATGCCTAGCCTAAAACTTAATTGGTTTGGTAAATGTTACCCTATTTATATTATATACACAATGAAGAGTATTAATACTTAATGATACTAAAGTATCGGAATCGTTAGAAAAATTCCAAATGGATTTAGTGATGAAATTGTAATACATATGAGATCTTAGTTATTTGATTTTTTTTATTGAAAAAAAAAATCAATCTTTTTCATTTTGAATCCGATTTCATCGGATTCAAAATGAAAAACAAATCATCAAAAAAAAAAAAAAAATAGAAAGAAAAAGGACAATTCTTAATTCTATACCTCGACTGAGAACAAAACTATCGAAATTTCAACTGTATCGGGGGAACTTAGTTTATAGTACGTGAAAGTTGATTGTTAAAACTGAACCTAGGACGATACTAACTAAGGATTATTTTATTGAATGAAGATTCAAATATGAATTTAAACAAGTCTTTTTTCATCGATTCTAATGTTTCCTAGACTATATTGAATCCTTGATTCTTGACGATTCAACATGAATTGAATATTATTATTTCAAGTAAGCCGCCATGGTGAAATCGGTAGACACGCTGCTCTTAGGAAGCAGTGCTAGAGCATCTCGGTTCGAGTCCGAGTGGCGGCATCCTCTAAAAGAGACACAATGTATCCTATAATGTATTCAATTTCCAATTTCAATTCTGTAATGGGACACTTTTTTTTATGATATTTGTGACTTTAGAGCATATATTAACTCATATCTCTTTTTCGATCACTTCAATTGTGATTACGATTCATTTCATGAACTTATTAGTCTACGAAATCGTAAGATTACGTGATTCATCGGAAAAAGGGATGATAGCCACCTTTTTCTCTATAACAGGATTATTAATTTCTCGTTGGATTTCTTCGGGACATTTTCCGTTAAGTAATTTATACGAGTCATTAATCTTCCTTTCATGTAGTTTATTTATTATTCATATAATTTCCAAGAAATTGAACCATAAAAATGATTTAAGCATAATAACTACCCCAAGTACTATTTTTACTCAAGGCTTCGCTACGTCGGGTCTTTCAACTGAAATGCATCAATCCGCAATATTAGTACCCGCTTTACAATCTCAGTGGTTAATGATGCACGTAAGTATGATGTTATTGAGCTATGCAGCTCTTTTATGCGGATCGTTATTATCAATTGCTCTTCTAATCATTACATTTCGAAACAACATCAATTTTTTTTGTAAAAGCAATAATTTCTTAATTAGATCATTTTTCTTTGGTGAGATTAAATACTTGAATGAAAAAAGAAGAAGGGTTTTTAAAAACCCTTCTTTTCTTTCATTTCAAAATTATTACAAATATCAATTGACTCAACGTTTGGATTATTGGAGTTATCGTATGATTAGTTTAGGGTTTACCTTTTTAACCATAGGCATTCTTTGTGGAGCAGTATGGGCCAATGAAGCATGGGGATCTTATTGGAGTTGGGACCCGAAGGAAACTTGGGCATTTATTACTTGGACCATATTCGCGATTTATTTACATACTAGAACAAATCAAAGTTTACAAGGTACGAATTCGGCACTTATAGCTTCTATAGGATTTTTTATAATTTGGATATGCTATTTTGGGGTCAATCTATTAGGAATAGGTTTACATAGTTATGGTTCATTCACATTAACATCTAATTGAATAAGCTACATGAAAAATACATAAGAATATCGTCCCATATATAACGAAAGTTTGCTTGTTCGAGTTTTTGTTTTGACAGGTTGTCAAAACAAAAACTCGAAATGCATCTCATTACAATTCTAATTCACTTTCTTTTTTTGCATTGTACAGCGAACGATTTAAAAAAAAAAATCTTAAAATTAAAGAATTATAAGACTTTTTGTCTCATTAATGAAACACTATCTATAAAAGTAATTAGATAGGATAGCTTGTACCCTGTCAACTGATAACGAGAGAACGAAATCAGGATAAATACCAATCCCTATTATGGGTAAAAAGATACAAATTGAAACAAATAGTTCTCGTGGTCCAGAATCCAAAAAATTAGAGTGTGGAACATTGAATAGCTTGTATCCATAGAACATCTGACGTGACATAGATAATAAATAAATAGGAGTTAATATCACTCCAATTGCCATTACAAAAGTAATTAGTATTTTTGGCATTAAAAGATATTTTGGACTAGTAATTATTCCAAAAAATACTACCGATTCCGCAACAAAACCACTCATTCCTGGCAATGCAAGAGAAGCCATCGAGAAACTACTGAACATGGTAAATATTTTTGGCATTGGGATGGATATCCCTCCCATTTCGTCGAGATAAACAAGACGTGTTCTATCACAACTCGTTCCTGCCAAGAAAAAAAGTGCAGCACCAATAAATCCATGAGAGAGTATTTGTAAAATGGCTCCATTGAGTCCCATGTCGGTTATAGAACCAATTCCTATAATTGTAAAACCCATGTGAGATACAGAGGAATAGGCTATTCTCTTTTTAAAATTGCGTTGACCGAGAGAAATTAAAGCTGCATAGATTATTTGCATCGCTCCAACTATTACCAACCAGGGAGAAAATATAGAATGAGCGTGGGGTAATAATTCCATATTGATCCGAATCAATCCATATGCTCCCATTTTTAATAAGATTCCAGCTAGAAGCATACATGTACTGTAATGTGCTTCTCCATGGGTATTTGGTAACCATGTATGCAGGGGTATAATCGGCGATTTGACAGCATAAGCAATAAAGAAACCAAAATATAATATTATTTCCAATGCCACAGGATATGATTGATTAGCTAATCTTTCAAAATCTAATGTTGGTTCATTGGAACCATATAAACCCATACCTAGAACTCCTATTAAGAGAAAAATAGAACCTCCTGCTGTGTACAAAATAAACTTTGTAGCCGAGTAGAGACGTTTTTTTCCTCCCCACATGGATAAAAGTAAGTAAACAGGAATTAATTCTAACTCCCACATGATGAAAAAAAGTAAAAGATCTCGAGAAGAAAATGATCCTATTTGACCGCTGTACATTGCTAACATCAGGAAATAGAACAATCGCGAATTTCGCGTAACTGGCCAAGCTGCTAAAGTAGCTAAAGTAGTGATAAATCCTGTCAGTAAAATGGGTCCTATGGAAAGTCCATCGATTCCCAATCTCCAGTGAAAATCAAAAATATCTATCCATTTATAATCTTCTTCCAATTGGATTAATGGATCGTCCAATTGGAAATGATAACAGAATGCATAGGTTGTTAGAAGGAGTTCTAATAAGCATATACAAATAGTATACCATCTAAACATCTTATTTCCTCTATGAGGAAAAAAGAAAATTGAGGAACCCGCGAATATCGGCAAAACTACAAGTATTGTTAACCAAGGAAAATAACTCGTGATAAAGACAAGATATGTTTTGACCAGAAAAACCCGTGCTCGAAATAATAAATTTTATCGAGTACGGGCTTTTGTCGGTAAAGAGGAATCAAATGATTCAAGTGGAGTTTTTTGTAATGTATCAATAAGATAGACCCATGCTGCGAGTTGTTTCATGCCATAAATAAACACGGACACTCAAAAAATCTGTTGGGCAGGCGGATTCACATCTCTTACAACCTACACAGTCCTCGGTTCTTGGTGCGGAAGCAATTTGCTTAGCTTTACATCCGTCCCAAGGTATCATTTCCAATACATCTGTGGGGCAGGCTCGTACACATTGAGTACACCCTATACATGTATCATAAATTTTTACTGAATGTGACATTGGATCTATAAATTCCAGCTTTGAGCATAAAAAATTTTCGATCTGGTAAAATAAAATTAGTAGTAAATGAATCATACATTTATATTGTAGACACCAGACGAAGCAGTGGTTTATCAAAATTTTAAGAATCAATATATTTCTAAACCTGTTCATGAGAAAAGTCCAAGAGACTTTGATTTCGATTTCTCTTTCAACAACCATGATCATGCGAGTTGCACATGTGAATTCAAATTGACCAACAAATGAAATTGGTCAATATTTCAATATTAATTCAAAGTATTTATTCAATATGAAAATATTCATTATTCAATAGTAAATTAATTCAATACTAAATATATATATATATATATTATATATTTTATATATTTATAATAATTTATATATTTTATATATTTATTAATTTTATATATTTATTTATTTATTAATTTTATATATTTATTAGGTTTATAATAATAATAATAATAATAATAATAAAAATAAAAAAAAAAAAAAATGAAAATAATAAAAATAATAAAATTATAATATATAATATCTAATAGATTAATATTCTATGTGATATTATGTATCTTATGATCATAACTAATTATTCAACAAATTCGATTGATTGATACGAGTTGATTTTCTGTTACGATGGATTGATGAAACAATAGCTAGTCCAATAGCTGCTTCAGCAGCCGCAACAGCTATAACAAAGATTGAGAAAATGTCGCCTTTTAATTGGCGACTATCAAATATATCTGAAAATGTTACGAGATTGATATTAACCGAATTGAGTATAAGCTCAAGACACATAAGTGCTCTAACCATCTTTCGACTTGTGATCAATCCATAGATACCGATAGAGAATAAATAGACACTCAAAAAAAGTACATGCTCGAACATCATTGACTAACTCCTTATCAATCTCGATTCATTTCAATATGAACAACAATTCAACCGATTCGATTGATTAGAATAGAACGATTACAGAATAAAAGAAGGTATTGGCAATAGATAGGTTTAATTAAAAACCTTATAAAAACCTTAAACCTTTCCATTTATTTTATTTATTTAGTTATTTATTTAGAATTTTATTCTAAGTATTTATTATTGACGAGCCATAGTAATTGCACCTATCAAGGAAACTAAAAGAATTATGGAAATGAGTTCAAACGGAAGATAAAAATCTGTTGATAAATGAATACCAATTTGTTGAATGTTACTTATTAGGTCCTGTTCCATAATCTGGCTTGATCTTGTAGTCCAAAAAATTCCGTACCATGACGTATCTGGGATAATAGTAATTAGTGAAAAAAGAATACTTGTACAAACCAGTGAAGTGACCCCATCTCCAATGGTCCAAAAATAGGAATCATTGGAATATTCTGAACCATTCATGAACATTACAGCAAATATGATTAAGATATTTATAGCTCCAACATAAATAAGGAGCTGTGCGGCAGCTACAAAATAGGAATTCGATAGAATATAGAATAAGGATATACAAACAAGAACCAATCCCAACGAAAAGGCAGAAAAAATGGGATTGGTAAGTAATACTACTCCCAGACCTCCTAATACAAGAACTGATCCAAAAAATACTACAAGAATATCATGTATTGGTCCAGGTAAATCCATTATTAAAATAAAAAATTAATAAATAAGTCGAAATATTTCATGACCTTACTGAATGGTCCAGGAAAGGAAAAGGGGTTGCCCCATTTTTTTCTTGTATATGATACATTCCTAATTGAATTAAAACTTTTTTTTTTTATATGGATTAATGTAGATATAGATAAAATTATCGAGAAAAGAGTAATGGGGATTGTATATTTCGAAATCATCACGAAAAATATATTCTCAGTTTAAATCAAAGAATAATTCTCAACAATCAATAATTATTAGTTATTATTTGTAGTTACTGACCAAACAAAATAAAAAAAAAAAGCTTGGGTCTTTTATATCAAAACAAAGTCTTAGTAATTGGTAATCGTTCTTGAATCAAAGGGTTTATCTTTGTCTATTTTTATTTGAGTCGAATTCATAACTGTTTGAATTGTGTAATCTCCAATTATTGACATTGGTAACCGACCCAAAGCAATTTGATTATAATTCAATTCGTGACGATCAGAAGTAGAAAGTTCATATTCTTCAGTCATTGATAAACAGTTTGTTGGACAATACTCGACACAATTACCACAAAATATACAGACCCCAAAATCAATACTATAATTAAGCAATTGTTTTTTTTTAATATCTCTTTCAAATCTCCAATCAACAACGGGTAGATCTATCGGGCATACACGAACACATACTTCACAAGCAATACATTTATCAAATTCAAAGTGGATTCGACCACGGAAACGCTCTGATGTGATCGATTTTTCATAAGGATATTGAATAGTTATAGGTAAACGATTTGTGTGGGATAAGGTAATTACGAAACTTTGACCAATATACCTTGCAGCTCGTATTGTTTGTTGACTATAATTCATGAACCCAGTCACCATAGAGAACATATTGTAAATATCCAGGAATAAATTGATGTTTCTTTCTCTTGTTTGAAAGAGGTTATGAATCTGGAATATCGTTATCGTATTTTCTTATTTATAGTGAAACAAGTTGGGAAGAAGTTGTCAATAATAGATTACCTAAAGAAATAGGTAAAAGAAATTTCCATCCAAGATTTAATAGCTGGTCCATTCTTATCCTAGGCAAAGTCCACCTTGTTGTGATAGGAATGAACAGAAACAAATAAGCTTTAGCTAATGTAATAAAGATACCAATTGTAATTCCAAAAACTCCGGCCATTTTATTTATTCCGAAAAGTTCAGGAATAGATATGTACGGAATAGAAAAATTCCACCCACCTAAGTAAAGAACTGTTACAAATAATGAAGAAAGTAATAGATTTAGGTAAGAAGCAATATAAAATAAACCGAATTTGATACCTGAATATTCGGTTTGATAACCTGCTACTAATTCCTCCTCTGCTTCCGGTAAATCAAATGGCAATCTCTCACATTCGGCTAGAGAAGAAATTAGAAAAACAATAAACCCTATAGGTTGACGCCACAGATTCCACCCCCAAAAACCATATTTTGACTGTGCTTCAACTATATCAACTGTACTTGAACTATTAGATAATCATAGTCGATAATAACATCACTGTTCCCATCGCTATTACAAAACCGTACATGAAACTTCAGCTTCATACGGCTCCTCTATGGCCACAAATAAATGTAAGGACTGGTTCGGTATTTTCACCCGGATAGATCGAATAAAGATACATCGGAGAGTCCCAAATTAGACCAATGGAATTCTGTCCGCTAGAATAAGAAAAAAAGTGCTTCTGAATTGATCTCATCCTTATAATGATAATTTTTCTTTGTTCGGTAATAACTTAATCTTTCAATAAAATATTCGTTATCAATATATATATATATAGGCATTAGTTCATGAATAATGATAAGAATTCCGTATGTATGAATACGGATATAGGAAAGAAAGAATAAATAAAGATCTTTTTTTTTTTATTTTATAAAAATTTTTATTCATTCATTCGATTATTGCATTCCATTTCTTTTGTTCCTGTTCTTCTGTCTCAGAAGAAGGTATTTAGAAAAAAAAAAATAAAGGATTAATTCGTTCTTGATAGTCATTTCTTTAATCAGTGAATAGGAGCATACTCGAGATCGGAATCGTAGGGAGATACTTCTTGATCATTTCTACCAACTTAAAGCCCTTATTATGATTCGTTTTATGCAGAAATATCTCTTTTTTTGATACCTTACATTATCCCCATTACTAATCCTTTGTGTACCTTGGTGTTCCTAACTGTCCACCGATTTTTGATTGATCCCCGGTATGTTAATACATACAAGGCAGTAGTGGAAACTCCATACAGTTGATCTTTTGCACCCGCTTCAAGATATGATGACTAATCAAAGAATCTCAATCTTGGGGTAAACAGTTTACGCTGCTTATGTTTACTTTAATTTCATTCTTGTACATAGGGAATGAGATTTTCTCTTCTTACTGCAAATTTATAAGCTGTTTTGTTTCACTCATATAACTATCTGGTTTAACTCATCGATGAATAAAAAAAAATATCTATTCAATACATTCAACCTCTTTTCTTTATTTATTTCTAAGAAAGAGGTAAAAGTTCATATTCCAACGAATCACACGTAGAGATATTGATAACACACATAGAGTTAATGGTATTTCATAACTAATAGATTGAGCAGCAGCTCGTAGACCACCTGAAAAAGAATATTTATTATTCGATCCATATCCTGACATAAGAAGCCCAATAGGGGCAATACTTGAAATGGTGATCCATAAAAAAACACCTATACTGAGATCACCTAAAACAAGGCGGTATCCAAAAGGAATTACTAAATAACTTAGTAGAATTGATATGACCGCTATAGACGGTCCGACACTAAACAAACGAATATCTCCTCTAGATGGGAGTAGGTCCTCCTTAAAAAGTAATTTAGTCCCATCCGCTAGAGCTTGAAGAATTCCCAACGGACCAGCATATTCAGGCCCAATACGTTGTTGTATCGTTGCAGATATTTCTCTTTCTAACCACACAATTACTAGTACCCCTATTATGATTCCAAATATAAGGGTAAAAATGGATACAAACATCCATATGAGTCCATAGATTTCTTTTATGGATTCTGATGTAGAAAAAGAATTGATAGCTTGTACTTCTGTCGTATCAATTATCATTTCAACGATCAACTTCTCCCATAATGATATCTATACTACCTAGTATCGTCATGATATCAGCCAATTTCATTCTTTTAACTAGCTGAGGAAGAATTTGCAAATTGATGAAACCGGGTGGACGAATTTTCCATCTCCAGGGGAAAATGCTATTATCCCCTATCAAATAAATTCCTAATTCTCCTTTTGGGGCTTCTACTCTGACATAAAGTTCTTGTTTCGACAATTCAAAATTGGGTGAAGGTTTTTTACTAATAAATCTATATTCAAAATCATTCCATTCGGAATTTTTTGCTCTATCAAAGCGTCGGACTTCTAAATTCTCATAGGGACCTCCAGGAATTCCTTCTAGAGCCTGTTGAATAATTTTTATAGATTCCCCCATTTCACCTATTCGTACTAAATAACGAGCTAATGAATCTCCTTCTTTTTGCCATTGGACTTCCCAATCGAATTCATTGTAACATTCATAATGATCAACCTTACGAAGATCCCATTGGATTCCAGAAGCTCGTAACATCGGTCCTGATAAACCCCAATTTATTGCTTCCTCTCCACCAATAATGCCCACTCTTTCAACTCGTTCCAAAAAAATGGGATTCCGTGTAATAAGTTTTTGATATTCAACAACTCCTGTTAAAAAATAATCGCAGAAATCAAAACATTTATCTATCCAGCCATGAGGTAGATCAGCAGCTACTCCTCCGATGCGGAAATAATTATGCATCATTCGCATACCTGTGGCGGCTTCGAATAGGTCATATAACAATTCTCTCTCTCTGAAAATATAGAAAAAAGGAGTCTGTGCACCTATATCCGCCATAAAAGGTCCAAGCCATAACAAATGAGAAGCTATACGGCTCAGCTCCAGCATAATTACTCTGATATAACTGGCTCTCTGAGGTACTTGAACATTTTCCAATTGTTCTGGTGCATTTACCGTTATTGCCTCTGTGAACATAGTAGCTAAATAATCCCAACGTGTTACATAAGGAAGATATTGTATAATTGTTCGGTTTTCTGCTATTTTTTCCATTCCTCTGTGTAAATATCCCAATATGGGTTCACAATCAATAACATCTTCACCATCGAGAGTAACGATCAGTCGAAGAACACCATGCATTGATGGGTGGTGAGGGCCCATATTGACTATCATGAGATCTTTTCTTGTAGCCGGTATAGTCATATTTTTTCTTCCTTAATTCATTATTCCACGAATTCCTCAAAACGAGGTTCATCAAAATGAAAAATCTAATAAAATAACTATTAAAAAAAAAATTCAAACGATTAAATTAACGAGTTTTTGGTTCCCGAATATCCAACTGATCCATTAATTTCTTATAACGGACTCTATTTTTCTTTGACAAATAAGCCAGGAGCCGTTGACGTTTTCCCAGAATTATTCGTAGACCTCTTTGGGATAAAAAATCTCTTTTGTGCAATTCCAAATGTGAAGTAAGTCTACGTATCTTACTGGTGAAACTTAATACTTGAAATTCAACAGAACCTTTGTTTTCTTCTTTTTCTTCTTGTGAAATAACTGAGATGAATGAATTTTTGATCATAAAAAAAATTTTCTATCTTTTTTTCTTTCCCATGGATTTATTTTACTTTACCGAATCGATCAGGAAAAATAAAAATAATAATCTTTATGCCAGTTATTTTAATCTAGTACACACAAAAATTTGGATTTTTTCCTATTTTTTTCTATTCTATCCAAATCAAATTGAAAATTTGATTTGGATAGAATAGAAAAGAAAGAGAAAATACATTTCTACATTCAAGGATTCTGCCGATTTCGTCCTAGATTCAATTGAGTTGATACGCCATTAAATCCGTGTCATGTACCAGAATGTAATACAGCGTATATGTATATCTTTCGGCTTTCATCTACCGAAAAATATCACAGATATATAGGAAATATACTATTAACAAATTCTGAATCGTGGATACATATATATCCTTAACATACTGAAACGGCTGCCATTATTGGTATTAAACCAATAGCGATTCATACAAGCTAAATCTTCTAATCGGTAATTGGGCCAAAGAAACAATTTGCATTTAATGAATTTATTTGTATCTGTATTAGTATTAAAATGCTTGTCCTCATTCAAAAATTTTCCAGAGTTTCTTATGTTGCTTTCATTGCAAAATACTAGATTTCTATCCACAAAATTCCAATTACGAGAATTAAAACAAATTAGAATTCTCAATTCTATACGACGTCTAGGAGATAGAATATTTTCAGGAACAAAGAAATCATAATTACTTTTGTCTCCATTCACAAGTATATTGCCGTGCCTTGCAACAGATTTATCAAAATTCTTCTTATCAACATATCTTTTTTTTATACATTTTCTGTTAGTTTGGTGCTTAATTTTATCGATCAATGAAATACCTAGGGTTTGATATATAATCAATTTTCCATCCCTTTTTATAGATAAACGAATCGGTTCGACAATCAATATTCCCTTTTTTATCAATTCTGTAATAGCTGGATCTTTGTGAGTTAGCAGTTTATCCAGACGTATCTCTCCTCTTTGAATCGCGGATATAGTCATTTTCCTTGGATTTATCAGTCTAAGTAGGTGACAATATACCTTGATATTATTGATCATATTTCGATTCAAGGAATCATCCCATATTAATTGAAAAAGGAAATATTTTTTCAGGAAGAATTCTAGTTCTGCTTCCTTCTTTAATTGTTTTTTCTTTTTACCTTTTTTAATGTCTAATCTCGCGTAATTGTCTTCAACTCCAAGATTTTCTTGTTCCTGTTGTTCGTTTTTTTCTTGGTTGAAATTTTCTAATTTAAGATATTCTTTTTGATTAGGTAATATCTGAAGATTTTTTTTTTTATTTTTACTAATATTTTCATAGAAATAAAAATTAAAAAGAAGAAATTTGATTGGTATGATCCATGGTTTAATCCTATATGCATCAAAGAGTGGCACAAATTCTGGGAACAACTGGGGTTCTAGATTTGGTATGGTACGATAAACCTTTTCTTGATTCATTCCCATCCAATCAAAAAAAACACTTTTTTGATTGGATGGTTTTATTCCTTGATGAATTGTCTTAGAAAAAATATCTTTTTTTTTCCATTTTTTGAGAATTTTGTTTTCAGTCTTAGTATTTTTCTCAATTTTGGTGCTGATATGCGTATTGGTCCAGGTCTCAATGTCGATATTTTTTCTAAGACAAATAGGGAGAATTCTACAATCAAAATATTTTCTATCCAGATTTTTATGTGTAGCAATAATATATTCCTTTTCTAGATAATTACTAATAGGTATACTTACCAATACATAAAATGATTCGGGTTTCAGTGTATTGAAATTGTATGGAATTTCTTGGTCTCCTTTTACTTGTAATGTTGATTCATAAATATATGAGTCCTTCCTATTCCCATAATTCATATATTTATGTGATAAAAGAGAATATCTGTAGTGTTTTTTAAATTTTTCTTTTTGACTCGTCAATGAATCCACTGCCATCGCATAGTAATTTTGCTTCATGTAATGAATTAATTGGTCTTTTTCTTTTTTATGTGAATCAAATTTAATTGAGTTTTTATTTTGAATCATAGAGCGTTGGTTGATTCTATTTCGCCATTTTTGAGGTACTAATCGAGACCATTTTGTCTGAGATAAATTGTATTGATAATGGCCCTTTAACCAGTTTTTCCATTCATTTTTTCCAGACTTATAAATTTTCTTTTGCTTTGATTTGGAATCAAATATTCCTCGTGTCATACAATAATCCTTGATTTTATCCTTAATAAAAGAATGGGTCCTGGTATATTGAAGTACAGATCTCAAGTGATACTTGTTAAGTAATTGGGTTTGTGATAATTTGTAAAATACATATGCTTGGGACAAGTAGGATAAATCATAATTATAATAATAATAAATATTTGAATTATTATTACTGATATTAGTATTAGAAAACGATTTTTTTATAGTCGAAATAAAGTTCATTGTATTTTGATCTGTTTCATCAATTCCTTTTCGATTTGTTTCATCGTTGTAAATCGATTTTGTGATAATTTTTTTTATTGATTCAAGGAAAAGTTGTGCATTGATCCTAAAAATAGTAATCATATGTAGAAAGATATCTATGTATATTTTTTCAATGAATGATTTCATAAAAAAATGAAATTTACGTATAAATCGGGTCTTTTTTCTTTTAAATATCTGCAAAATATGTTTCTGTGATTCCGATTTTTTATCATCACAAGTTAGAACTATTTTTTTCTTGTCTTTTGTGATTCGTTCTAGTTCTATTTGATTCCTGATTGTGACTGTCCTATCAGCAAGATCCTTTATTTTTTTTTCTATGAGTGAGTAATCTGCCCAATTCATGGATCGAATTCGAATGGTTGATTTGCGAATAATCTTATTATTTATTTTAGAATCTCTTACATTTTCATTCGGTTTATATACTTTTACCTTCCTCGATTCAAATAAGAAAATGGGGTTTACTTTTTCCTTTATTTTTTGTTTTATAACTAGAACTATTTCGATAACCCATTTTTTTTTTTCTTTAAAAACTTTTGGAAAGAAAAAAGAATTCTTTTTTCCTTTTCTAATTTTTTTTAGGAGTTCTTTATAAATGGGTTCAAAAAAAGAAGGTCGTTTTCGGGGAGAACCAAAAGGAATTTCTGTTTCCATTCCCAAAACTGTTAAATAACAAAAATCTTCTTTTTTTCTTTTTTTTTTCATTGGATCTCCATGATGAGATCGTATTTTAGATCTTCGCCAAGGTTTAGGATAGAAAGGAGATAGAATCTTTATCTGAATACCCTCTGTTAACCAATTTTTGGGAAATTCTGTTTCCGATAATTGAACACCATTATAGGTGCATTTAACATGTCTTTCTCTCTCCCATTCCTTCCAATCCTCATACCACTCGGGCAATTGGTGTAATAACCTATGGCCAATATTTTTTGCTATTATCAATGAAGGCAATACAATGTATTTTCTAAGAAAAGACTGGGTTATTAACATTGAACCTCTTATTGCTTGAGCAAATATAATGTTATCCCAAGTTTCTGATGTTGCTATCTGTTCATTTTCCTCTTTTTTCTCCTTGTTTTTTTTCTTTTCTTTTGTCCCTTCCTCCTCAAAATTTCCAATTTTCAATCCCGGTTCTCTCTTGACCGAATTCCTAAAAATGAGATTCATCATTTCAGAGATATCAAAAGAAGAAAAAAAAAATGTTTTGTCTATCCGATCCAAAAAAAGCGGGGAATGCGCATTTGCTTGAAATATTTGCCAAATAACTGTTTTACGTCTTTGAGTACGCATGGATCCTTTTATTATATCCCTACGAAAATCCGATTGTTGCGAGTAGCGTATCAAACTCACATCTTCTCCATCTTCTCTTTGATCACTATTACTAGTATTATTAGTAAAAAAATGGGTATCATTCTCATTATCAGTATAAATTATCACACGTTTGGCTTTTCTTGAACGAATTTCAATATCTTCCATCGATTTTTCCTCATTTTCTTCCTCCAGTTCTTCCAGAACATTGGTCAATTTATATGACCATTGAGAAACCTTTTTACTGATTTCTTCTATTCCAATAGATTCATTTCTAGTTGTTTGATCATTTTGATCAATTGTCATTATATCGAATACAAATTTCAAAGATTTTGCTTGACTTTCTGAATCAATTTTTCTTTGTTCTGCCAATAAAGAACAATTTTTCAAAGAAAAATTGGGTGTGAATTCAAAAGAAAATGAAGTTAAGAAATTACCGATATAATTAAAAAATGATTTACCACCACCAAGTGAATTCTTTTGATGTTCAAATTCTCGGAAATTATTAGGAAGTAGCCCATGGATCTTATTTATCCAAAGACTTTTTATGGAATCCTCCATATAAGGGATAAAATCATTTATGATTGTACGTAAATCAAAATCTTTTATTGCTCCACGGCATGGTCCGCTCAATAAAGGATCATATGTTTTGGTCAAGCATTTTTTTTCATTCTCATGATTGCAAAATCTAGTCCTTTTTTCGAGCATATCTAGAGCAAGAAATCCCTTTTCTTTTTTTTCTTTTTCTAGAGCTTTTATTCGACTTATTAATTCATTGCTCAAGTTGTATTTTTTTTGTTCATTGGTATAAACCCAATAATTATACAGGTCTCCATGGGATAATTTTTTTGTCGTGTACAAAGACATTTTTCGTTCTATCATTTCCGAAAAAGTCGATAAACTGGGTGGATATGTAAAAGATATTTTTTGTTTCCCATTACTTGGACATGTATAAAAAAAATATTGTGACATTTCATTTCGTACAGCATTTTCAAACCGATCATTTTTTATATATCGCAATGGACAATTCCATCGTTTATAATCGAAAAGAAAAGTCACAAGAGGTTTTTCAAAGCAGAAATAAGTCTTTTCATTTTTCTCTTCTTTAAGTCTTCCCAATTCCCAATTATCTTGATAGGTATCAAGATAAGAATCTTCGTAAACCGGATCTTCCTGTTCTTCCGA